TCGCACGCTTGAAAGATAGTCCAAAAATTCAAGGGAATAATTGGATAATTGGTTTATATAAATCCTTCTTGGATGAAACCACAGCGAAAAATGCCATTGCCAAAAAGTGACAAGATAAAATTGCCATTTTTTCATGAAAAAAGATGTTCCCTTTGAAGCCAGAATGGATCTTCTTTGATACCTAATATAATGCATGAAAGGTTCCTTGACCAACCACGAGTTCGCCCGAAAATTGTTAATCTTAACAAAGACGTTCACAAGACGTTCTACTTTTACATAGAAATAGATTCGTTCAAGAAGAACTCCAAAAGCTGTTGATCGTAAATGAAAAGATTGGTTACGTAGAAAGACGAAAACGGATTCATATTCACATACATGAGAATTATATAAGAATAAGAATAGTCTTTGATTTCGTTTTGAAAAAGAGGAGCCAGCTTTCGTTGGAATAATAAGACTATTCCAATTACAATATTCATCGAGAAAGACTCGTAGTAAATGTAAAGAAGAAGCATCTTTTACCCAACCGCGAAGAGTTTGAACCAAGATTTCCACATGGACAGAGTGCGGTATTAGTATATCTAACACAAAATTTAAATGTGAAAAATTATCCTCTAAAAAGGGAAATATAGAATGAATTGATCGTAAATTCTGAGATTTGACTATCTTGTTCTTTTTCCCTTCTCGACAAGATAGTAATTGTAGAGAAAATGGAATTTCGACAATAAAAGAAAGCCCCTCTAACATGATTTGAGAATACAAATTCTTGTTGCGCGCCCAACATGGATTTTGGTTAGAATCATTAGGAGAAAGCAAAAAATGATTCTGTTGATATATTCGAGTAATTAATCGTTTCACAACCAGTAAACTTGATTTACTGTCATAACCCCGATTTTCCGACAAAACCGATCGACCCAAAGCACGATTCTGAACAAATACATAAATATACTCCTGAAAGATAAGTGGATATAGGAAGTCGTGGTGGTGAGATCTCTCTAGCTGTAAATATCTTTGGATTTCCTCCATTTGAAACTCGATTTGAATCAAGGGTAGAAGATTTTGGGGGTTATCAAATGATACATAGTGCGATACAGTAAAAACACAGTATTCTAGTAAGAATAGATACCCCGGGCACAGGTAAACTTATCAACAGATTCTCTACCCTCTCTCTTTTCCATTCATTTAATTCGTCTATGTTATAAGATAACAAGATGGTTAGAAATCTTTTATTTTTTAAACCTAATCGCTCTTTTGATTTTGGAAAAAAACTTTCTTTATCAATATACTGCTTCTTTTACACATACATCTTCATTCCATAATAAAGAATGTCAATAGTTAGGATTCATTAAAAAAAAATAGAATCCACAAGTGGAGGGAGAAGTACTTCCCATACCAGGCACTAATTTATTTTTAACGTCTAATTAGATCGGGAAATTATTCAAATTAAGAACAGAAGTTCGGTTGCTTTTTCTTTCTGATAATTAATTGAAGTCGTAGGGCCCCTATCCATTTATTCATTCGACCCAACTTTCTTTTGTTCCGTTCCAAGAATTCGAACAAGGTTTTGTACTAATCCGATAAGAATGAAATATCCTCAGAACTCTCTATTGATGCGACATGCTGTTTTTTCCATCTATTCCTTTTCAGGATCAGTCGCGGTCTTACAAAGTTTACTAATGGTATGGACGAATTAGTCACTTCATCAAAATGTGTAAAAGATTCTAGTCGCACTTAAAAGCCGAGTACTCTACCGTTGAGTTAGCAACCCGAATAAAATATAGATTATAGATTAAAGAAAACTTCAACAAGGGGATGTATAGATCCAATCAGAATCAAAAGCAATTTAATTGAATTTAAACAAAGAAAAAAGAGATTATACGAGCTAATCAAACCATTGCGTTAACAAATCTAAAATCTAGAAAAACAGATTTTCTAATGGATTGGAAACATGAAAATGAATTGATTAGATGAAAATACAAAAAATTATCAGATAAAAAAAAGATACAGAATTGTGAAAATAGATAGAGCATCCCTTATGTTCTCTAGCTTTTTTTCAATCAAAAAAAGCTCTTGTATCAAAGAAAGCATCGTTTGAATAAGATACAGTAAAAAAACTATGGGACAAATAGACCTGATTCGCTTATCACGATGAATTATATTTCTTCAATACACTGTTGTCAATATAAATGTTGAGAAAAGAATACAGTGCAAAAAAGAAATTGCATTGTTAAATTCAAAGAATTTAACAATGCAATACAATAAATAATATTCAAAATTGTCTTGGATTCGCACTAGATATCTAATCTACATAGATAGAAAAAGTATAAATGGAAGAATAAAAAAAAATAGAGAAAATTAGACAAAGTTATATCCAAGTCGCTACCGATTTCTTTAATTTAAAATTGAAATTTAATCGAATTTCATTTGATTAGGCGGAAGTTCCTGGAAGTTCCTTAAAAACTTCCGCTTTCTTTAAAAGATTCTGAACGGTTCCTGTGGGTTGAGCACCTTTTTCAAGGAAATATAGAATAAGAGGAACATTTAAATAAGTTTGATTCTTCATTGGATCATAAAAGCCCACTTTCCGAAGATCTTTTCCTTCTCTTCGGGATCGAACATCAATTGCAACGATTCGATAGACGGCTCATTGGGATAGATGTAGATGAACAATACCCCCCCCCAGAACCGTATAGGAAGTTTTCTCCTCGTACGGCTCGAGAAAAAATGATTTGATTCAAAGTTTTGTCTATATATCTATATATATATATGCAATTCTAATAAATTAAATGACAAATGGGCCTATAAAATCAATATGATTTCAGTCTTTTTTTCTTCCTGAAAATGAAAAAGAAACCATTCGTACTCATAACTCAAGTTGAATAACTCTCAAATACCTCAAAGGAAAAATTTTGAATCAATTTCATGTATTGAGTAGCCTTTACTCCCTTTTGTTTGTTGTTTGTCTCATTTAAACTATTTCAAATTCTATTTGGATTCTTTAGTCTGATCCAATTATTGAGAATATCAAGACAATTAAATTATTTAAATTATAAATATAAAGGTTGTTTCCTTGTTCGTAGATCCTTTATCCTTATTTTTAATCATTGGGTTTAGACATTACTTCGGTGCCTCGTAATCCTTTCAAAATGGCAGCAACATACCCCTTTTTGATTTCTTTCTATCAAAGAATCCTATGGACATTTGATTCACACGTGATACACTTTGAATCAAAATTTTTGATCAATTTCAACAAGTTTTGCTTTTGAATTGGAAACTTGCTCGAATTGGATCCTTTTGATTTCTATATATGTTCCATATATTTACGAAGTTGTTCCAGTTGATTGGTATTAACCCTAGATCCTTGCCCCCGAGAAATGAATTAATACTTTCTATTCGAGCTCCACCGTGGACTATTCCAACAAAAAAACCGAAGGGTTCAAGTGTAACAGAACAAACAATGTCGAGCCGAGAGCACCCTCATTCCTAGATAAATCAAAAATGGTGGATGTAAAAATCCACAACGGATCGTGTCCTTCAAGTCGCACGTTGCTTTCTACCACATCGTTTCAAACGAAGTTTTACCATAACATTCCTCTAATTTGAATTTGGATCCGGTATGGAATTGATTCAATTATGGAATCATGAATAGTCATTGGTTTAGCTGTCCATCGATATAAACATCGTAATCTCGATTTTTCTTCTATATCTGAATATATATGTGGAACTTTTTTTCTGAAAAAAGTCTTAACAAGTCTTAACAAGACAGCATTTTTAGCATATTTATAACATAAACATATATAAATAACATATAGAAATAATATAGAGAAAGAAATCAAAATAGAGAAAGGAATCGCTTTTTAAATCTGCATCTTCAAGTGGCTCAATAGGATAGATTCAAGGATTTTCTACTTTTTCAAAAATTACACGTACAAGAAATCATTTAAAATCAAAAGATTTGATTTATTAAAAAGATCTTTCTAATTGAAAAAATTTTCTATTTAGACATCATTATTAAATTGGATTTAATTTGAAGAAAATTGGACAATAAGTGCCACCTTTGATCTTCCGATAAAGATTGGTCTTTCTTTTTGAATTGATTCATCACTGACTTTAATTTCAAATAGAAATTTGAAATATATCAAATAAAAGAAGAAAGAAATCCATTTTTTTTTTCAGGATTTTCAGGAAATATATATATATATAATGAATATAATGATGTAAGTTAAAATTTGAATCTTTATTCTTTTTATCTGATTACGAAAATAAAAATATAAAAAATAGAAATTGGGGGTTTCCTATCTATCAGATAGACTGAACAGTTGTCACTGTTCTAAATATTCTATCGAATATCTATACTTTTAGTATACTTTTAGTTTCAAAAATTTAAGGATTACAAATCTTTTTCAAAAAAAAACCAAAAAATTCTTGTCATTGAAATAGAACAATACATGTCATATAAACTAGAATTTCCTCATTTTTTTTAATTTTTATATGGTTGATATGTATTTGGTTTAACATAGAATTGGGTAATATTTCAATAATAAACTCTTGTCATAAAATGAATAAGAATCAAAGGGATAGGATAAGTCACCCCGCCTCGATCGTTACATCGATTTCGAATTTTTCATTCGAGTCAAAGAAGAAATGCCTAAATCAAATGAGATTCAACGAAAAAACAATAGCTTCATAACATATTTCTATATAATACGGAACTTTATTATTTGTTAATGAAATTTGAACAGACACACATATTTAAATTAATATGGATTAACTCCTACACACCCCCTACTTCTTTTTTTTCTATGGGAATAATGGGGCATAAAAATGGACGCACTGGGACGGAAGGATTCGAACCTCCGAATAGCGGGACCAAAACCCGTTGCCTTACCGCTTGGCCACGCCCCATTTCAATTTCTTCAATTTATAATCGACACCAAGAAACAATAATATTGGTATTAGTTGTTTGTCAACTCCAGCCCAAATATCTATATATCTATACAATAGATTGGTACTAAGATTTTGATACATATAGATGTATAGATGTAGAATTCAACTTAATTTATTGATCATTACATAGAATTCAATTAAGATATTGTATGAAAGTATGATTTCTTCTATTCTCCTTTGAGAATTCGAGGATTTTTGATTGGGTGGATTCAAAGAAAAAGAAGGATTTTTTGTCTACCTTACTTACTTTATTTTTCCTTATATCAAATATCAAAAATATCAAAAACGCAATCAAAATACAATTATCTGCAAGAACAAAATGTCTGTTATGCTTAATATCATTAGTTTGATCTGTATTTGTATGAATTCTCCCCTTTATTCGAGTAGTTTTTTCTTCGGCAAATTACCCGAAGCCTATGCTTTTTTGAATCCAATCGTAGATGTTATGCCAGTCATACCTGTGTTTTTTTTTCTCTTAGCTTTTGTTTGGCAAGCTGCTGTAAGTTTTCGATGAGATCCTGAATAATAATATCCTAGAAAATGCACGATTTCTTCGAGAAAAAATTCTAACAATTGCAAAAAATCAGATAAGTTTTAGAGTATGAACCCCCGATTCGCACACAGAAATTCGTGGGTAGTCGCCACAAATCAGGCTTAACCCCTTTTTCTCATTTTTGACCCCTTTTTCCAGTAGAAGACCTTAACCCTATTAGGGTCTCCCGCAATATCTAATTTATATATAAACGCAACTTTTTGTTAATGAAAAACAAAGGAATTTGTGACAATGCATTTCTAGAAAAACCTAATTTTTGGTGTCAAAATAGGACAAATATAGAATATAAAATAGGATATGTGGTAGAAAAGTGGAAGATCTATTCTCTTTTTTTTTTCCAAAAAAAAACCATCTTGGAGATTGTGTAATGCTTACGCTGAAACTCTTCGTTTATACCGTAGTGATATTTTTTGTTTCTCTCTTTATCTTTGGATTCCTATCTAATGATCCAGGGCGTAATCCTGGACGCGAAGAATAAAATACAAAATCCAAAGGGGTTTCTTTTCCAATTTTCTTAGGATTTTAGCTATTCCACGCGTTTCACTAAGATTTTCAAAATTGGAAAAAAAAAATAAATAAATTCATTAACGGAAACGGAAAGAGAGGGATTCGAACCCTCGGTACGAATAACTCGTACAACGGATTAGCAATCCGACGCTTTAGTCCACTCAGCCATCTCTCCCAAGCTAATTACTACATTACAATTACATATAATGGAAGGTCTGTCTTCTTTCCTTATTCTATTATATATAGAGAGATCTACAAATCAGGAATTTCCTTTATCTAAAAGATGGGCTCGACCGCGCGAACAATCGAACTAAAAAAAATACACAAGACTCCCTTGTGTTGTGGTGATTTTGTTCGAAGGGCCCTTCTTTTTCTCATGGCCCGGCCCAGTCAGTACCTAGCCGGGCTTTTTTTCCTTCCAACGAATTATAAATAAATAATGATTTATCTAATTTGAAAACAAAAAGACTTTTTTTTATTATAATTATATTCAATTGAATATTTTATATTCAAGGAACAACAATAAACAAGAAAAACTATGTTACATTCCCTTTTTTGTTATATTTTACCAAACGAAAAAAAAAAAACTATCGATTCTTTCGCTCTGTTATGATTTTATTGTTTTTTTTTTGATCCGTATCTTCTTCAGCAAAAGAGAAAACTTTAGTTATTTAATTAAAATTAAATGAAGCCTCTTTTCCTCCCCCCAAAAAAGTTCAACACTCTCATTTTGATGATTCTTTGATGATCCTATCTTGATCGTGTTCAACTATCTTGGTCGACAAAAGGGCCGTTTGCATACAATAATCGTATTGTAGCGGGTATAGTTTAGTGGTAAAAGTGTGATTCGTTCTTTTAACCCTTTATATAGTTAAAGGGTCTTTCGGTTTTATTCATATTCCGACCAAAAACTTTTTTTCTTAAAAGGATTAAATCCTTTACCTCTCAACGATAAATTAGAGAAAAAATACGAATTCTCGTGATTTGTATCCGCGAGTCACTTATAAATTGAAAAGTTGGATTATGAAATTGCGAAACATAATTTTGGAATTGGACTCAAACTTCCAATTGAATAAGTATGAGTAAAGGATCTATGGCTGAAGATAGAAAATCAATTTCTAATCGTAACTAAATCTTCCACTTTTTTCTTTCTAAAGTCTAAAGAAAGAAATTGGAGCAAAATAGCTATTCATCGATGACTTTTGTTTACTAGAGACATCGGCATATTGGTTTAGCTCGGTGGAAACAAAATCCTTTTCCTTAGGATCCTCTCAAATAGAAATAGAGAACGAAGTAACTATAAAGATTGTTAGAATCACCTTCTTCTAGAAGGATCATCTAGAAAGCGATTCGTTTTGTTTGTAGTCAAACAAAAAGCTGACGTAGGTGTTATGGGTAGAATTTTGTTCATTTTGTTCAAACCTTAGATCTAGGAATTTACTCATCTTCCATAAAGGAGCCGAATGAAACCAAAGTTTCATGTTCGGTTTTGAATT